CAAGGTAACATTTCCATTTATTCATAAAAAGAGACGTCCCCTTTGAAGCCAAAATGGATTTTCTTTGATACCTAACAAAATGCATGCAAGATTCCTTCACCAACCACGGGTTCGTCTGAAAATAGTTAACCTTAACAAAGACGTTCACAAGACGTTCTATTTTTACATAGAAATAGATTCGTTCAAGAAGAACTTCACAAGATGTTGATCCTAAATGAGAAGATTGGTTACGTAGAAAGACGAAAATGGATTCGTATTCACATACATAAGAATTATATAAGAATAAGAATAATCTGCGATTTTTTTTTGAAAAAGAGGAACTGACCCTCTTTGGATTAATAAAACTATTCCAATTACAATGCTCGTTGAGAAAGAATCGTAATAAATGCAAAGAATAGGCATCTTTTACCCAATAGCGAAGAATTTGAACCAAGATTTCCACATGGACAGGATGGGGGATGAATATATCTAACACAAAAGTGAAATGTGAAAAATTGTCCTCTAAAAAGGGAAATATTGAATGAATTGATCGTAAATTCTGAGATTTTACTATCTTTTTCTTTTTGCCTTCTAGAGAAAATATTAATCGTAGAGAAAATGGAATTTCCACAATAAATCCCAACCCCTCTGATATGATTTGAGAATACAAATTATTGTTGCGTCCCAAAAAGGAATTTTGATTAGAATCATTAGGAGAAATAATCAAATAACTCTGTTGATACATTCGAGTAATTAACCGTTTCACAATCAGTAAACTGGATTTATTGTCATAACCCGGATTTGCCGAAAAGATGGATCTATTGAAACCATGATCATGAGCAAATGCATAAATATACTCCTGAAAGATAAGTGGATATAGGAAGTCATGTTGTTGAAATCTCTCTAACTGTAAATATCTTTTGATTTCCTCCATTTGAATTTCAATTTGAGCCAAAGAGTAGAAAATTTTGAGGGTTAACAAATAAGACACAGTGCAATACAGTCAAAACAGGGTATTCTAGTAAGAATAGATACCCCGGAGACAAGTAAACTTATCAACAGATTCTCTACCCTCTCTTTTTTCCATTTCATTTAATTCGTCTATGTTATAGGATAACAAGATGGTTAGAAATCCTTTATCTTTTAAACCTAATTGCTCTTTTGATTTCGGAAAAAACTTTCTTTATCAATATACTTCTTCTTTTACACACACCTCGATTCCATAATAAGAATATAAATAGTTAGGATTCATTAAAAAAATATAGAATCCCCTCGTGGGGAGAAGTCCTTCCCGTATCAGGTACTAATCTATTTTTAACGTCTAATTAGATCGGGAACTTATTCAAAGTTAGAACATAAGCTGGTTCCTTTTTCTTTCTGATAATTAATTGAAGCCATAAAGCCCTATCCATTTATTCATTCGACCAAACTCGTTCCGTTCCAAGAATTCGAACAAGGTTTTGTACCAATCCGATAAGAATGAAATATCCTCAGAACTCTCCATTGATACGACATGCTTTTTTTTCCATTCATTCCCTTTCAGGATCAGTCGGGGTCTTCCAAACTTTACCAATGGTATGGACGAATTCTTCACTTCATCCAAATGTGTAAAAGATTCTAGCCGCACTTAAAAGCCGAGTACTCTACCGTTGAGTTAGCAACCCGAAGAAAATATAGATTAAACATAATCTCAACAAAGGGTATATAGATACAATCAAAATCAATGAAATGCAATTTCAATAAAATAAAAAGAAAAGAGATTATACGGGCTAATCAAATCATTGAGCTAACAAAACAGATTTTCTAATGGATTCGAAACATAAAAATGAATTGATTAGATCAACATACAAGAAATTCTCAGATAAAAGAAAAACAGAATTACCAAATGAGTTTCAAGTAAAAAAACCTATGGACAGAAACAAATAAACCCACTTCACTTATCACCATGAATTATATTTGTTCGATACACTGTTGTCAATATTCTCAATTTTGAGAAAATAATATAGTGAAAAAAAACAAAATAGATTGCTATTAAAATCTTTTTTGAAATTCAAATAACTTCAATGCAATAATATTCAAAATTGTCTTGGATTGGCACTACATACCTAATCCACAGAGATACAAAAAGTAGAAATGGAATAATAAATAAGGAAGAATTCAAAAAATACGGATTTTTTAGTCCATACTGTATTTCATCAATCTAAGTGGAATAAGCAGGCTTGATTCCTTATTGGTTAGTCAAATTGTAATGAAAATCACACAATTGAAGGAAATGCCCGAATTTTTTGATTTTTTAATCAATAAACTAACGTTTTGTCGTTCTAGACCACCACCATTGGATTCGACGGAAGGAATGAAAAATAAATACGAATCGAGCAGGAAGGGGGGGATCAAAAAAACTAGTAAAGAAAAATTATACAAAGTTATATATAAGTCGCTACCCCCCCTTGGTATTTCTTTAAATTTAATTGAATTTTGTTTAATTAGACGTAAGTTCTTTAAAAACTTCTGCTTTCTTTAAAAGATTCTGAACAGTTCCTGTAGGTTGAGCACCCCTTTCAAGGAAGTATAGAATAGCAGGAACATTTAAATAAGTTTGATTCTTCATTGGATCATAAAACCCCACTTTTCTAAGATCTTTTCCTTCTCTTCGGGATCGAACATCAATTGCAACGATTCGATAGACGGCTCATTGGGATAGATATAGATGAACAATACCCCCCCTAGAACCGTATAGGAAGTTTTATCCTCGTACGGCTCGAGAAAAAATGATTTGATTCGAATCAACCTAGAAAATCAATTAGACTTTAATTTCATTCGTTTTTTGGCCTTCCTGAAAATTTTAAAGAAACCATTCGTACTCATAACTCAAGTTGAATAACTCTCAAATAGCTCAAAAGGAAATTCTTCTCTTTAGTCAATACTCAATTTCATTTATTGAGTTGTCTTTACCCGCTTTTTTTGTCTCGTTTAAAATTAGATTTGGATGATCCAGTTATTGAGACTATCGAGACAATTAAAATGGGTTTACTTGTTCTTGGATCCTTTAATCTTTATTTTAAATCATTGGGTTTAGACATTACTTCGGTGCTTCTTAATACTTTCAAAATGGCAGCAACATACCCTTTGATTTGAATTGGAAATATTTGAAATTTGATTTATTTCTATCAAAGAATCCGATGGACAGTTGATTCCCGCACACTTTGAATCGAAAAAGTTTGATCAATTACAACAAGTTTCCAATTAAAAAAAAACTTGTTTAAATTGGATTGGATCCTTTTTATATCTATATTATTATTTTATTATATATAGAAGATACGTTTACGAAGTTGTTCCAATTGATTGGCATTAACCCTAGATCCTTGCCCCCCAGAAAGGAATTAATCCTTTCGACTCGAGCTCCATCGTAGACAATTTACAACCCAACAAAAAAACAAAGGATTCGGGTGTAACAAAACAAACAATGTCGAGACAAGAGCATCTTCATTCCTCGATAAATCGAAAATAAGATGGTGGGTCTAAAAATCCACAACGGATCGTGTCCTTCAAGTCGCACGTTGCTTTCTACCACATCGTTTCAAACGAAGTTTTACCATCACATTTCTCTAATTTGGAACCAGTATGGAATTGATTCAATCATGGAATCATGAATAGTCATTGGTTCAGTTGTACATAAACATCGTAATCTAGACTTTTGATTTTCTTATTTTAAAATAAGAATATGATGTGATATCTGTATGTGGAACGATTTTTATGAAAAAGTATTAGCAAGACAAGATCTTTAACATCCATAAATCTATTTTAACATACATAAAAAGTATCTATATAATACAAAATAATAGAAAGTAGAAAGAAGATATAATTATAACTATATATATAAACGAATAACTTATTGACTCTGCATCTTCAAGTGACTAATATAGGATAGATTATGCTATTTCCTACTTTTTCAATACCAAAGATTCAACTGACAAGAAATCATTAATATTAATAAAGTATTAAAAAAAAAATATCTATAATTGAAAAAGTTTCCTATTTAGAAATACTATCTTCTTTGAAGGAAATTCGCGAATAAACAGCATGTTTAATCCGATAAGTCTTTCCTTGACTCATCACTGATTAAAAATAGATCAAAGATAAAGAAGAAATAATCCAATTTTTTTTCGCAAGTGGATCAAAAAATGATATTAAGTAAAGATTTGAATCTTTATTCTTTTCATCTGATTACGAAAACAAATTTATAAAAATTATTTGCATTGAAATAGAACGATACATACATACCATATAAGCTAAATATTTCCTAATTTTAGATGTTTATATTTATTTTGTTTAACATAGGGATAGGGTTGAGTAATATTTCAATAATCAAATCTTGTCATAAAGTGAATAAAAGGAATAGGATAAATCATCCCTGCCTCAATCGTTCCATAGATTTCCAATTTTTCATTAGAGTCAACCGCGAAATACCTAAAAAAATGAAATAGAAAAAAATACATTGGCTCCATAACATAAAAAAATATGTTCTAAAACATATGTTATGGAACTTGATCATTTGTTAATGAGATTCGAACATATATTTAAATGAATACTGATTTACTCCTGACCACTCCATTATCTATAGCAATAATAGGAATACTATAGCAATAGCATAAAAATCCTTTGGGACGAAAGGATTCGAACCTCCGAATAGCGGGACCAAAACCCGTTGCCTTACCACTTGGCCACGCCCCATTTCAATTTATAATCTAAACTAAGAAACAATAAAATTAGTATTGGTTGTTTGTCAACTCCAGCCCAAATATCTATATCTATAGAATAAACGGGTAGTAGGATGTTGATACATATAGATATAGAATTCAACTCATTTTATTGATCATTACATAGAATTCAATTAAGATATTGTATGAAAGTATGATTTCTTCTATTCTCCTTTAAGTTGAGAATTGGAGGATTTTGTGATTGGGTGGCTTCAAAAAGAAGAAGGATTTTTTGTCTACCGTAACTGACTTTCTTCCTTTTTC